AATCTACCAAGGGCTATAGTCATAGTGATCCTCCTATTCAATTACTTCAACCATTTCCGAACACCTCATATCATTTCCAAGGCATACGATAGTTCGATTATCTATAGACGATTTCTCCTTCAATGCCCCTTTACAATGGGTTTCGAATATACAAATTCTTTTTTTTCTATTGGGCCACAAACTAACCTAGGTAAATCCATGGTAAATCCATGAGCTCGATTCGATTAGTCCTTATACTATATAACCATTTATTTGATAACCATTTGAATCCTGAATTGTCCTATGACTCATATTTCAGAGTATATCTTTTAACGGGTCAAACCAAAATAAAAGAAAATTTCCTACTTTTTCCTGCCACAAAATTGAATATTAAATAATGGTAGACTGAAAATGAAAGTCCTTTTCTCGCATTCGTTCTCTATTGCATTGGCGGAAGAACAAAACAATATCTGATTCTGAAATCAAGGAAAGATATTGAAAAATTTGTGAAATAAACTTTGTAGAAGAAAAAAATAGCGATTTATTCCTATGGAGCATCCAGTAACAAGAAGATTAAATCGTAAATATTGATAAATTCTTGCTTTGCGTGGTCTAAGGAAATAAAAATAAATCTGCTTATACAATTTAATCTATATCGAATTTAAATATCAGAATAGCTGATATAGTCATCATTCAATGGGTCAGGTCCACTTACTTTTTCTTTATTTAGAATTTGATAGTGGGTGTGATAAGAACATTGGAGAAATAAGAACACCTTGGTTTGTCGATTAATAATAGGAATTGTATATATATAGAGTATTATAGAATATTTCTGTTATGTCCCAGGACAAAAAATTTGTGAATAATGAGACATGAGGAGGACTACTATGTCACTACAGGTGGACTACTCCTAATACGTGCAATTAGTCATTTTGCTAATCAATAAATGTTCAACTTCCTAACTTAACTATAAGTCAGAATAATCAGAATTCGTTATAATGGTGGTTATCCTTTTCTTTTTAGAAAAAATAATAGAGATATTTTCCGCTGAAAAACGAAGGCTAAAACTTGAGTTTATCTGGCTATCTTACGCATTAATTAAGATAGACAATAATGAAAAAAAAATATCAAAATAAAAAGAAATATCAAATATGGAAATGAAATAAAATAATTTCTACATCTATCGCATTTTTACTATGAATCCCTGTTTGTTGGATCGTATTATTTAGAGTCGCGAATTCATAATGAACTTAATTTTCATAAGAAAACCCCTTTTAAATAAAAAACTCCTTATTAGATTAGAAAGAAAGATAGAAAGAACATAAGGGTGGGAGAAGAAGAATAATAAAATTTGTAAAAGAAGATTACCCTATTTATATTCGTGTAGAAAGATGAATAGGTACACTTAATTTAGTTCTACATTTTTGCACTTATTATCTATCCTTTTTTTTCTTTAAATTTAATATTTTAATATTATTTTGAATATTATTTTTATATTTAAAATTTCTATTTATATATACTTAGTAGTATAATATTATATAAAATACAATAGTCAATATTACCTAATATTACTTATAATAGATATACTTATCATATCATAAGATATCTTTCTAATAGATACAAATATATATATACAAATATTAAATCGAGGCACCCATTCTATGACAGATCTCAACTTACCCTCTATTTTTGTGCCTTTAGTGGGCCTAGTATTTCCGGCAATTGCAATGGCTTCTTTATCTCTTCATGTCCAAAAAAATAAGATTGTCTAGATCCAATGGGACCAAATCTTATCAATTTATTTCAACACTGTATCATAATACAGATATTTTTTTAGTGCAATATGGTACGATATGTGGCTCTTTCCACACACAAATGAAAGAACTGTTATGTATGCGGATACATGATATCTGCATAAATGCATGTATATATATATATGCAGGGTATAGCTGGTTAAAAACGGATCAGTAAATATTTTTAATAGAAAGTCAATGTATCTAACCAATTACTCCACATCAGAATAGTGCTAGTTGATGAAAGTTACTTCGGGATCAAGAAAGGTAAAGTCAAATTTGGGTTATTCTCTCAATTCCAATCGAATGCAACTGGATCTAGTATAGTATGAATTGGCGATCAGAACATATATGGATAGAACTTATAAGGGGGTCTCGAAAAACAAGTAATTTTTGCTGGGCCTGTATCCTTTTTTTAGGTTCACTAGGATTCTTAGCGGTTGGAACTTCCAGTTATCTTGGTAGGAATCTGATATCCATATTTCCATCTCAGCAAATTATTTTTTTTCCACAAGGAATCGTGATGTCTTTTTACGGGATCGCAGGTCTATTCGTTAGCTCCTATTTGTGGTGCACAATTTTGTGGAATGTAGGTAGTGGTTATGACCGATTCGATAGAAAAGAAGGAGTTGTGTGCATTTTTCGTTGGGGATTTCCTGGAATAAATCGTCGCATCTTCCTTCGCTTCCTTATGAGAGATATCCAATCAATCAGAATTGAGGTTAAAGAGGGTCTTTATCCTCGTCGTGTCCTTTATATGGAAATCAGAGGTCAAGGGGCCATTCCCTTGACTCGTACTGATGAGAATTTTACTCCACGAGAAATTGAACAAAAAGCTGCCGAATTGGCCTATTTCTTGGGCGTACCAATTGAAGTATTTTGAAATGAATTGAACACAATAAAGAATAAATGTTTTCTCGGCATGGGGGAAGGAACTTGCTAATTCCTTTTTTAATACAATTGAAGTCTTTTTTTTTGGAATGTTCATTCGAACAAAACATGTTAGATTATTCTATTTCCTCCTTCCTTTGTCGTGGCGACTCCCATAGAATAAAACAAAAAAGCAGGAGGGCGTATATGGAATAACTATAATAAACTATACTATAATAAAGAAGAAAATTAAGAAAAGAAGAAATTTTTGTATACCATTTGTATACCAAAAGTATTTCGTATGCGTATGGATCCCAACTCAATTCTTTTCTACTAGAAAATTTCTACTAGAAAAAAGGCTAATCTAAGGCTAATATAATAAGTAGGGATTCATCAAATATATCCGAACATTTATTTCGTAATACGGAATTCATCTCATCTTTTTAGGCCCAAAATTTTGATGATACCTTTTTTTCCTTGGTTGTGGCTAGACGGTGAAACATTTCGAAATAATTAACTGAGGGGGGTTTTCGTTTCTAAATCCGATTCGTTATTTTAAGTGGGTTTTCGAGTATTCATAGAAAGGAACAAATGAAGATGAAATTGCTTCGAATTTGCCCAATTGAGATATCTAGGAATAATATTGATTTTGCATTTTTATCCGAAAAGGGCAAACCCTTATCCCATTTCTATATTCCTTCTAGATCCAAGAACTAAACTCAATTTTGACACAAAAATTGGAATGAATAGACCCATAGGTTCAATACCTTGTTATAGAACTCGTGCTTCAGAGAAATATCATATAGAGTCAACGAATGAAGCAGGTTCATTAATGATTCAATTCACAGATAAAAAATGAAAAAAAAGAAAGCATTGCCTTCTTTCCCATATCTTGTATCTATAGTATTTTTGCCCTGGTGGGTCTCTCTCTCATTTAATAAATGTCTGGAACTTTGGGTTACAAATTGGTGGAATACCGGGCAATCCAAAACTCTCTTGAATATCATTCAAGAGAAAAACGTTCTAGAAAGATTCATAGAATTAGAAGAACTCTTTCTGTTGGACGAAATGATAAAGGAGTACCCGGAGACACATATACAAAAACTTCATATAGGAATACACAAGGAAACGATACAATTGGTCAAAACACACAATGAATATCATCTCCATATCATTTTGCATTTCTCAACAAATATAATCTCTTTCGCTATTCTAAGTGGTTATTTTATTTTGGGTAATGAGGAACTTGTCATTCTTAATTCTTGGGTTCAGGAATTCCTCTATAACTTAAGTGACACAATAAAAGCTTTTTCGATTCTTTTAGTTACTGATTTATGGATTGGATTTCACTCGACTCATGGTTGGGAACTAATAATTGGTTCGTTCTACAACGATTTTGGATTGGCTCATAACGATCAAATTATATCTGGTCTTGTTTCCACTTTTCCAGTTATTCTAGATACAATTGTGAAATATTGGATTTTCCATTATTTAAATCGTGTATCTCCTTCGCTTGTAGTCATTTATCATTCAATGAATGAATGAAGAACTCATTTGATCTCCTGATATCAATCAAATAAATCAGAATCTTTCTTCCTTTATAAATATAAAGAAACCATTTTGAATCTTACTTAATTCTTTATATTTTATTTCTACCAGTTCAAGGTATTCGTCCTATATTACAGTACAACTATTCCAGTACAATGACAGACTCGTGCATAGGGAACTTTACTAGTTCCCTATCTAATTTATTGTAGAAATTCCGAGATCCATGATTGAACATGCAAAATAGAAATACTTTTTCTTGGGTAAAGGAACAGATGACTCGATCCATTTCTGTATCGATCATGATATATGTAATAACTCGAGCATCCATTTCAAATGCATATCCCATTTTTGCGCAGCAGGGTTATGAAAACCCACGAGAAGCAACTGGACGAATTGTATGTGCTAATTGCCATTTAGCTAATAAGCCCGTGGATATTGAAGTTCCGCAAGCTGTGCTTCCTGATACTGTATTTGAAGCAGTTGTTCAAATTCCTTATGATATGCAACTGAAACAAGTTCTTGCTAATGGTAAAAAAGGGGGTTTGAATGTGGGTGCTGTTCTTATTTTACCCGAGGGATTCGAATTAGCCCCCCCCGATCGTATTTCTCCTGAGTTGAAAGAAAAGATAGGAAATCTGTCTTTTCAGAGTTATCGTCCCAATAAAAAAAATATTCTTGTGATAGGTCCTGTTCCGGGTCAGAAATATAGTGAAATCGTCTTTCCCATTCTTTCCCCCGACCCTGCTACGAAGAAAGACGTTCACTTCTTAAAATATCCCATATATGTGGGTGGGAACAGAGGAAGGGGTC